AAGCAAGAAGATTGTTTACGAAGAAACAACAAGAAAAATTCATATTCTGATACATAAGAGTTATATAGGAATCGAAAAAGTCTTTTATTCTCTTTTGAAAAAAGAAAAATGGATTTCATTGAAGTAATAAGACTATTCCAATTCGAATAATAGTTGAGAAAGAATCGCAATAAATGCAAAGATGGAACATCTTGGATCCGGTATTCAAGGAATTGAACCAAGATTTCAAAATGGATAGGATAGGGTATCTCTATATGTGATAGATAAGATAAATGCAAAAATTTGTCTTCTAAAAAGGGAAATATTGAATGAATAGATTGTAAATTTTGAAACTTTGGTATTTCTTTTTCTTCCGGACAAGATAGTTCTCCTAGCGAGAATGGGATTTCCACAACGATTGCAAACCCCTCAGATAGAATATGAGAATAAAACTCCAAAAAAAAATGATTGCTGTGATCCAACAATCGATCTTGGTTAGGATGATTAACCGAATTAATCCAAAAATTCTGCTGATACATTTGAATAATTAAACGTTTCACAAGTAGTGAACTAAATTTCTTGTTATTACAACCAAAAATTTTTATAGATTCCGAACCATTTAATCCATAATCATGGGCAAATGCATAAATATATTCCTGAAAGAGAAGTGGATAAATGAAGTATTGTTTAGGAGATTTCTGTTTTTCTGAATACCCTTTGAATTTTTCCATTTGTATTTCTACTTGAATCAGAGAAAAAAAGCATTTCTCGATTTATCAAATACATAGTGCAATATGGTCAGAACAGGGTGTTACATTTTTTAAAATAAACCCTGGAAAAAAAGGGAGTCTAATCCATAGATCTTTTTCTGGTCCTTTTCTATTTAATTAGTTTATGTTTGTTCTAATTACAACACAAAAAAGAACAAATCTTTTATTTTTTATTTTTGCAGGCCAATCGCTCTTTTGACTTTGGAATACAGTTTCTTTATCAATATACTGTTTCTTTTACACATTCAATTCATAACATGCCTTTTCAATCCATAATCAAGAATAATTAGGATTCTGAAAAAATTAGAGGGTCCACTGATAGGAAAACCCAACCTTTCCCCGCATCAGGCACTAATCTATTTTTAACGTCTAATTAGATCGGGGAATCCTTTCAATTAAGAAGTTAAGCTCGTTGCTTTTTTTTTTTTTACCAGAATTAGAGCCAGGCTCTATCCATTTATTCACTAGACCCAGAAAATAGGAATTTTTTGATTTTTATTCAAAAAAAAAAAAAAAGAAATTGATTTTATTACGACATGCTATTTTTTCCATTCATTACCTTTCAGGATCAGTCGTGGTCTTCTAGACTATACCAAGAGTCTGGACGAATTTGTTGCTTCATCCAAATGTGTAAAAGATCATAGTCGCACTTAAAAGCCGAGTACTCTACCATTGAGTTAGCAACCCATATAAAATAGGATCTTAGATACGATCGAAATCCAAAAATCAATGAAATTACACCGGACCCTCCCGTCAAAACATTAAATTAGTAAGACATCAAAAGAAAGATTTTAGCACCCATTAAAAACACTCAAATACCAAAATAAACAGATCGGTTAAATTTCACTAAGGTTAAAAAAGGAACAGCCTCAATCACAATAGCAAAATTGTTATTTTTTTAGCAATTTCTATTTAAAGAAATAGAAAAATCTTCTATGCGAGTACATGCAAGGGGGCAACCCTAGCAATTGAGCGAAGTGTAGACAGAAATACCTAATATGGAGTGATGATAAAGAGACCTATCTAGCTACAAATTCTATTTGTTCAATAGACCTTTGTCAATAGAAATCCAATGGTAAGAAAACCAATTAGATACAAATAAGGAAATTAAATAAGGGCTTTTGTTGAATTGGCACGACCTAAATGCAGCAAAAAAATAGGACTAAAAAAGAGGCATATTGTGGCTAAATAATTGAGTTCTTCAATTAACTCAAAGTTCTTTCTTTATCTTTAAAGAATTCTGCTTTCCTTAAAATATCATAAACAGTTCTTGTGGGTTGAGCACCTTTTTCAAGGAAATAGAGAATAGCTGGAACATTTAAACAAGTTTGATTTTTTATCGGATCATAAAAACCTACTTTTTGAAGATCTCTTCCTTCTCTTCGAGATCGAACATCAATTGCAACGATTCGATAGACAGCTTATTGGGATAGATGTAGATAAACAACGCCCCCCCTAGAAACGTATAGGAGGTTTTCTCCTCATACGGCTCGAGAAAATGATTCGAATTTCTATCTATAATACAAGTAGATAAAAATTAGACTATGACTTGCATTAATTTCCTTATAGAAAGAAGATAAAACAAATTTCATTTATACTCATGACTCAAGTTGGCTAATTTTTACTGACAGACTTCAAAAGAGAAATCCTTCGCAATTTTTTGAGTCGTCTCTAAACTTTTTTCCTTATCTCATCTCGAACAAATTTCCTTATTCTGATCTAATTCTATTGTTGAGACGGTTGAAAATCATGTTTACTTGTTCCGGAATCCTTTATCTTTAATTTGTGAAATCCTTGGGTTTAGACATTACTTCGGGAATTCCTATTCTTTTTTCTTTCAAAAGAGTAGCAACATACCCTTTCTTTTTTTTTCCTTCAATAAAGCATTTTCCTCTTCTATAGAAATCGAATATGAACGATAGAAATCGAATATGAACGATTGATTCTCATAGACTTTTAATCAAATTTCCAATCTTCCAAAATTTTCCTTTTTTCTTATTTGAACCTTTCAATTTCTATATTAAGTTAAGGATAGACTGACAAAGTTGGCCTAATTTATTAGTTTTCACTAACCCTAGATTCTTTCCCTTGAGAAAAAATTCTGTCTTCTCGAGCTCCATCGTGTACTATTTACTTACAAACAACCCAGCGCAAATTCGGTTCGGGACAAATAGAACAGACTATGTCGAGCCAAGAGCATTTTCATTACTATGGAAAATGGTGGATAGCAAAATCCACAATCGATCATGTCCTTCAAGTCGCACGTTGCTTTCTACCACATCGTTTTAAACGAAGTTTTACCATAACATTCCTCTAATTTCATTGCAAAGTGGTATCGAGAATTGATTCAATATTGATAGAATCATGAATAGTCATTGGTTTTGTATACTAATTCAAACTTGCTATCTATGGGAAATATGGATAAAAGAAATAAGTATTTATCGGGGAAGACTCTGCAAAGATCCAATTTATTTAAACCCATATTCTATCATATGGATGAAACATAGTTTGAAAAAGAGGAATAAAATAGTTTGCTTAAGACTTATTTACTATTGAATTTCAATCCTCAACAAAGAACCCGAGATGATCAATCCTTAAATGAGAAGGATCGACTCTTCTCCAACAAATAAACTATGCCAATGAAAAGATTGGTAGTTTTTTGGTAGTTATATTCATACTTCTTCGACTGGAGTAACAAAAGAAAGAAAAAATGAAGTCAAAAAATTGAGTGTAAAGTAAAATTAAGGTCTTTGCTTTTACTTTTAGTATTCTTTCTTTTAGCTAATAGAAAGAACTAAAAAAAAAAAAAAATCTGGGACGGAAGGATTCGAACCTCCGAATAACGGGACCAAAACCCGCTGCCTTACCACTTGGCCACGCCCCATTTCGTTTTATGTGACACTAATCTAATAAACAGTATTTATATTCTATATTATTCGTCAACCCCACTTCAATTGCCTAAAAAATGAGGGATATTTTCTTGCTAGGATTCGAAACATGCGGATAATATAGAATCCAAAAAATGCATTGATCATTACATGGAATTCTATTAAGATATTATATGAAAGTCGAATTTCTTCCATTCTCATTTGAGAATGAGAATACAAGGAGGTATTTTGTGTTTGGGAAAGTCCGAAGAAAAAAGGATTTTGAATCCACCTTTTCTTTTCCTTTTTCCCTTAGAAAAATAACTCAATCAAAATCCAATTATCTACTCTACAAGAACGAAATGCTTGTTATGCCTAATATACTTAGTTTAACCTGTATCTGTTTTAATTCTGTTCTTTATCCGACTAGTTTTTTCTTCGCCAAATTACCCGAAGCTTATGCCATTTTCAACCCAATCGTGGATGTTATGCCTGTGATACCTGTACTCTTTTTTCTATTAGCGTTTGTTTGGCAAGCTGCTGTAAGTTTTCGATGAAATCTTTACTATTCTGCTCTGTCTGCCAAATGGAATTCTGCTCTGTCTGCCAAATTGAATGATGTATTCATTCCAAAAAAATGAAAAAAATGAATAAGAGACGAGAAGTCTTATATTATGAACTTTCGATTCTAAAATTCCAATTCTTCTACATTGAATGTCTAGCTGCAGCAATAAATTTGGATCAGCCTTTCTACCCCCTGCACCTACGTTGAGCAGGTACCTTTACTTTAGGTACACACACAATACCTAAACTAATTTTTGATATTGATAGCTTATCATAAAGTAATTCTTGCAATTTTTTTTAGAATTGATTTTTGCATTTTTATTTTTAGGTGTCAAAAAAAAAAAAAAAAACCATCCTAGTGAATCTGTGCGGTAAGGAAAAACGGGTAATCTATTCCTTAAAAAAAAATCTTGGAGATTATGTAATGCTTACTCTCAAACTCTTTGTTTATACAGTAGTGATATTCTTTGTTTCCCTCTTTATCTTTGGATTCTTATCTAATGACCCAGGACGTAATCCTGGGCGTGAGGAGTAAAAATCAAAAATTTTTGAAAATTTTTTCTTACAAATTAGATTTATTTCGTACATTTATCTATGAGAAAATCCGGGGGTCAGAATTCCTTACAATTCGAAAGTCCCAAACGATCCAAGGGGGCGGAAAGAGAGGGATTCGAACCCTCGGTACAAAAAAATTGTACAACGGATTAGCAATCCGCCGCTTTAGTCCACTCAGCCATCTCTCCCCGTTCCAAATCGAAAGGTTTTCGTGATATGACAGAGGCAAGAAATAACGATTACAAAAAATTCTTCTTTTTTTCAT